TTCGATTCAGTGGGATCTTTCACTCACATTTTTTTCCACCAAGAACGTTTTATGAAACTCTTTGACCCCCGAATTTGGAGTATCCTACTTTCACGTGATTCGCAGGGTTCAACAAGCAATCGATATTTCACGATCAAAGGTGTAGTACTGCTTGTAGTAGCGGTCCTTATATCTCGTATTAACAATCGAAAGATGGTCGAAAGAAAAAATCTCTATTTGATGGGGCTTCTTCCTATACCTATTCTTCCTATACCTATGAATTCCATTGGACCCAGAAATGAGACATTGGAAGAATCTTTTTGGTCTTCCAATATCAATAGGTTGATTGTTTCGCTCCTGTATCTTCCAAAAGGGAAAAAGATTTCTGAGAGTTGTTTCATGGATCCGCAAGAGAGTACTTGGGTTCTCCCAATAAATAAAAAGTGTATCATGCCTGAATCTGATCGGAGTTCGCGGTGGTGGAGGAACCGGATCGGAAAAAAGAGGGATTCTAGTTGTAAGATATCTAATGAAACCGTAGCTGGAATTGAGATCTCATTCAAAGAGAAAGATAGCAAATATCTGGAGTTTCTTTTTTTATCCTATACGGATGATCCGATCCGCAAGGACCATGATTGGGAATTGTTTGATCGTCTTTCTCCGAGGAAGAAGCGAAACATAATCAACTTGAATTCGGGACAGCTGTTCGAAATCTTAGGGAAAGACTTGATTTGTTATCTCATGTCTGCTTTTCGTGAAAAAAGACCAATTGAAGGGGAGGTTTTCTTCAAACAACAAGGAGCTGAGGCAACTATTCAATCAAATGATATTGAGCATGTTTCCCATCTCTTCTCGAGAAACAAGTGGGGTATTTCTTTGCAAAATTGTGCTCAATTTCATATGTGGCAATTCCGCCAAGATCTCTTCGTTAGTTGGGGGAAGAATCAGCACGAATCGGATTTTTTGAGGAACGTATCGAGAGAGAATTTGATTTGGTTAGACAATGTGTGGTTGGTAAACAAGGATCGGTTTTTTAGCAAGGTACGGAATGTATTGTCAAATATTCAATATGATTCCACAAGATCTATTTTCGTTCAAGTAAGGGATTCTAGCCAATTGAAAGGATCTTCTGATCAATCCATAGATCATTTCGATTCCATTAGAAATGAGGATTCGGAATATCACACATTGATCGATCAAACAGAGATTCAGCAACTAAAAGAAAGATCGATTCTTTTGGATCCTTCCTTTCTTCAAACGGAACGAACAGAGATAGAATCAGATCGATTCCCGAAATGCCTTTTTGGATCTTCCTCAATGTCCCGGCTATTCACGGAACGTGAGAAGCAGATGAATAATCATCTGCTTCCGGAAGAAATCGAAGAATTTCTTGGGAATCCTACAAGATCAATTCGTTCTTTTTTCTCTGACAGATGGTCAGAACTTCATCTGGGTTCGAATCCTACTGAGAGGTCCACTAGAGATCAGAAATTTTTGAAGAAAAAACAAGATGTTTCTTTTGTCCCTTCCAGGCGATCGGAAAATAAAGAAATGGTTGATATATTCAAGATAATTACGTATTTACAAAATACCGTCTCAATTCATCCTATTTCATCAGATCCGGGATGTGATATGGTTCCGAAGGATGAACCGGATATGGACAGTTCCAATAAGATTTCATTCTTGAAAAAAAATCCATTTTTTGATTTATTTCATCTATTCCATGACCGGAACAAAGGGGGATACACGTTACACCACGATTTTGAATCAGAAGAGAGATTTCAAGAAATGGCAGATCTATTCACTCTATCAATAACCGAGCCGGATCTGGTGTATCATAGGGGATTTGCCTTTTCTATTGATTCCTACGGGTTGGATCAAAAAAAATTCTTGAATGAGGTATTCAACTCCAGAGATGAATCGAAAAAGAAATCTTTATTGGTTCTACCTCCTCTTTTTTATGAAGAGAATGAATCTTTTTATCGAAGGATCAGAAAAAAATCGGTCCGGATCTACTGCGGGAATGATTTGGAAGATCCAAAACTAAAAACAGCGGTATTTGCTAGCAACAACATAATGGAGGCAGTCAATCAATATAGATTGATCCGAAATCTGATTCAAATCCAATATAGCACCTATGGGTACATAAGAAATGTATCGAATCGATTCTTTTTAATGAATAGATCCGATCGCAACTTCGAATATGGAATTCAAAGGGATCGAATAGGAAATGATACTCTGAATCATATAACTATAATGAAATATACGATCAACCAACATTTATCGAATTTGAAAAAGAGTCAGAAGAAATGGTTTGATCCTCTTATTTCTCGAACCGAGAGATCCATGAATCGGGATCCTGATGCATATAGATACAAATGTTCCAATGGGAGCAAGAATTTCCAAGAACATTTGGAACATTTCGTTTCTGAACAGAAGAACCGTTTTCAAGTAGTGTTCAATCGATTACGTATTAATCAATATTCGATTGATTGGTCCGAGGCTATCGACAAACAAGATT